TTAAGGATTCCAATCTAGAAAAAGAATTGATAGCTTGTACTTCTGTTGTATCAATTATCATTTTAACGATCAACTTCTCCCATAATGATATCTATACTACCTAGTATCGTCATAATATCAGCCAATTTCATTCCTTTAACTAACTGAGGAAGAATTTGCAAATTAATAAACCCCGGAGGACGAATTTTATATCGCCAAGGAAAAACACCCTTATCTCCTATCAGAAAAATTCCCAATTCTCCCTTTGGTGCTTCGACTCTCGTATAAAGTTCTTGCTTCGACAATTCAAAAGTCGGAGAAGGTTTTTTACTAATGAATCGATAGTCAAACTCATTCCATAAAGTATCTTTTACTCTATCAAAGCGGCGGATTTCTAAATTTTCATAGGGCCCTCCAGGAATTCCTTCTAGGGCCTGTTGAATAATTTTTATGGATTCTGTCATTTCACTGATTCGTACTAAATAACGAGCTAATGAATCCCCCTCTTTTTGCCATTGGACTTCCCAATCAAATTCGTCGTAACACTCATAATGATCAACTTTACGAAGATCCCATTGTATTCCGGAAGCTCGTAGCATTGGTCCCGACAAACCCCAATTTATTGCTTCCTCTCCACCAATAATGCCTACTCCTTCAACTCGTTCTAAAAAAATGGGATTCCGTGTAATAAGCTTTTGATATTCAGCAATTCCTGTTAAAAAATAATCGCAAAAATCCAAACATTTATCTATCCAGCCATGAGGTAAATCAGCAGCGACTCCGCCAATACGAAAAAAATTGTGCATCATTCGCATACCGGTGGCAGCTTCGAATAGGTCATATATCAATTCTCTTTCTCGAAAAATATAGAAGAAGGGAGTCTGTGCCCCAATATCTGCCATAAAAGGGCCAAGCCATAACAAATGCGAAGCTATACGACTTAACTCCAACATAATGACTCTGATATAACTGGCCCTTTTAGGGACTTGAATATTGCCTAATTGCTCTGGCCCATTTACAGTTATTGCTTCTGTGAACATAGTAGCTAAATAATCCCAACGTGTTACATAAGGCAAATATTGTATAATTGTTCGATTTTCCGCAATTTTTTCCATACCTCTGTGTAAATAACCCAATATTGGTTCACAGTCAATAACATCTTCACCATCTAGAGTAACAATGAGTCGAAGAACACCATGCATTGATGGGTGGTGAGGTCCCATATTGACTATCATGAGGTCTTTTCTAGCTGGTACAGTCATAGGTTTTTCCTGATTCATTCTTCCATGAATTGCTGAAAGCGAAAAGAAGTTCATCAAACTTTAAGCGAATAATTAAAACTAACTCTTCAAATTAATGAGTTTTTCTCTCTCGAATACCCAACTGCCCTATTAATTCTTTATAACGCGATCTATTTTTTTTTGACAAATAAGCCAGCAAGCGTTGACGTTTTCCCAGAATTTTCCGCAGACCTCTCTGAGATAAATAGTCTTTTTTGTGCAATTCCAAATGTGAAGTAAGTCTCCGTATCTTATTGGTGAAACTTACTACTTGAAATTCAACAGATCCTCTGTTTTCTTTGTTTTCTTCTTGTTCTTGCAAAATAATTGAAATAAATGAATTTTTTACCATAAAAGAATTTCACACTCCCCTTTTTACAGATATTTATTTTATTGATCAGTAATAATAATGTCAGAAATTTTAATGTAGTATACACAATAATCATAATTTCTTTATATATTCCTTATTTTATCAATTAACATTAATCAATAGAAAAATGAAAAAAATATGATTGATAGAATAGAACAACAGAATATATAGGAAACTCAAAATTTGAAATCAGGGATACATATATATCCTTAACATACTCAAACGGCTCCCATTATTGGTATCAAACCAATAGCGATTCATACAAGCTAAATCTTCTAATCGATAATTAGGCCAAAAAAAGAACTTTAATTGAATTAATTCATTTTTTTTTCTGTCAATTTTTTTACTTTCATCCAAAAATTGACTCCAGTTTTTTATCTTGTTCTCCTTGCAAAATAATTGATTTTTATGCACAGCATTCTGGTTCTTTAAATTCAAATTGAAAGAAATTAGAATTCTCAATTCTCTACGACGTCTAGACGATAAAATTTTTTCAGGAACAAGCAAATCATAATTATTTTTGTTTCTATTTAAAGTTTTTCTTTTATGTCTTGAAATGGATTCATCAAAATTATTCTTAGCAACGTTTTGGGGGTTTCGGTATCTTTGATTACTCTGGTGCTTACTTTTATGAACCAATGAAATACCTATGATTTGATACATAAAAAACTGTCCGTCATTTTTTACAGATAGACGGGCAGGTTCCATAATTAATATTCCCTTTTTCGTTAATTGTGTAAGATTTAAACGCCTCCTCATTATATCCAGATTCATTTCTTTCCTTTGAATATAGGATATAGTAATTTTTCTTACATTTATGAGGCTAAGCAGGAGACCATATATCTGGATATTATTCATCATTTTTTGATTCAATTGATTCAAACGTCCAGTCCATCTTAATTGAAAAGGAAAATCTCTTTTAAGGAATATTTTTAGTTTTTCGATCGATTCTAAAAAATATTCTTCAATATTGTTTTGATTCTTTAATTCAAAATATTGTTTTGAATTTGATGGGCTAAAATTAAAAAAATCCTCATTCTCCTCTTGCTTTCTCTTGATATTTTGATTTTCACTAAAATTTGGATTTATATTCAAATTAAAAAGAAGTAAGTTGCTTGGGATAAACCAAGGTTTCTCTTTATATTTATGATAAAGTATCACAAACTCTGGAAAGAAAAAATTTTTCGGATTCGATATGAGGCGATTTAAGATTAAGAATTTTTCATTCATTCCCATCCAATCAAAAGACATTCCCATCCAATCAAAAAAGACCTTTTTGTAATTGATTTCGGAATTTGAATCGATTGGAAGATAAAAAATATGAATTTTATCCCTTTTTTTGTCCTTATTAGGTTCAACTTGAATATTTGTATTAAATTTCCAACTCAAATATTTTCTATCTGTATTTTTTTCCATATATATAATATCACTTTTTCCTAGATAATTCTTGATAGGAATATTCTTGAGTATGTTAAATTCTTTATTTCTACTGGAATTTTCTTGCTTCTTATTTGTTTCTAATGATGATGATGATCTATAAATATAGGACTTCTTCTTAGTTTCAGAATGAATATATTTATATGATAAAAGATCATATCTATAGTTTTTTTTTAAATTATCCTCTTTATTTGGTAATAAATATACTTTCGAATTTTGTTTTTTTTTGTAATCAAATAATTGGTCTTTTTCATAGAAATACCATTTCCTTAAATCCTTATTTTGAGACGTATGGCATTGATTTATTCCATTTCGCCATTTTTGTGGAACTAATCTAGACCATGTAATCTGAGATAAATCGTATTGATAATGACCTCTTAACCAGTTTTTCCATGGATTCATTCCATAATTTTGAAGTTTCTTATGTCTTATTTCGGAATCAAATATTCCTTGTCTTCCAAAAAAATCCTTGATTTCATTCTTAATAAAAAAAGACGGTCCATTATATTGAAGAATAGATCTTAACTTATTAAAGTTAATAACTTGGGTTTGTGATAATTTAAAAAATACATATTTTTGTGACAAGTAAGATAAATCAAAAAAAATATGTGACTTCTGCTTACTATTTCTAAGATTATTACTCTTTCTAAGATTATCAAAAGCCTTTATAGTCATAGGTGAAATCAAGTCAATTTTATTTTGTTTTATTTTATTAATCCCTTCTTGATTTGTTTCATTGTTGTGAATGTATTTTTCAAGAATTTTTTTGGTTGATTCCATAAAAAGTTGTAGAGCTATTCTGCGCATATTAATGATACATAGAAATATATCTATGTATATTTTTTCAATGAAAAATTTAACTATTAATTCAATATTTTTTCTTTTTAATATTTTCCAAATTTTTGGGAGTGATTCTCCATTATTCTTTTTATTATTCTTTTTTTTTTCTATTTGATTTCTAATTGTGTTTCTTCTATCAATTCTATGTTTTATTTCTTCTTCTGCCTGTGAATAATTTGTCCAACCTGTAGATCTATTTTGACTAAATGATTCATTAATTATTTTATTGCTAATTATAGAATCCTTTTCCGTTTGAGTTTCACTTGATTCATATATTTCTCTCGGTATAAATAATGGAATTTTCTTTCCTTTTAAAAGTTCTTTTATTTTTTTTTGTAAAAAAAAAAAAGCTTTTGCTTCTTTCTTTGTTATTTTTTTTAAAACTCTTCGAACTCGAAAATTAAATTTTCTGATTTCGACTTTATAGTCTATATCTTTTAAAATGGGTTCAAAAAAGGAGGGTGTTTTTCGAGGAGGACCAAAAGGATATTCCGTTTCCATTCCCAAAACGGTTAAAAAACAAGAATCAAAATCATCTTGTTGCTTTCGATCTCTATCATAAAGTCGTAGCTTAGATCTGTTCCAAGGTTTCAAATGAAAAGGATATAGTATTTTTATCTGAAAACCCTCTCTTAACCAATTTTTAGGAAATTCTGTTTTGGAGAATTGAAGACCATTATAGCTGCACTTTAGATAAATTTCTCTATTCCAATCTTGGAAATCCTCATACCATTCCGGAGATTGCCGTAATAAAATAAGGCCAATATTCTTAACTATTATCAATAAGGGTAATTTAATATATCTTCTAAAAATTAATTGAGCTAGTAACAGAACACTTCTTGATTTTTGTGCATATGGAATGTTCTCCCAGAATTCTATTGCGTCTTCCTGGTGGGTTTTTTTTATTTGGGATTGTTGATGTTGATCTAAAATTTCGAATTCTGATTTTTTACCCAACCAGTTTCTAATATTAAAAAAAAGTTTCATTAAGTCGGATATAGGAAAAGGAAAATATTCCATTTTTTCCAAAAAAAGTGGGGAATGGGGATTTCCTTGAGACGGTCCCCAAATAACCATTTTACGCCTTTGAATGC